TGCATTAAAAACGAATTTTCTAGCAATTGACTCCGTACCACTGAAATATTCGGTCGTATGCTTGAAAGATAACCCCAAAAATCAAAGGAATACTTGGATAACTGGTTTATATGGATTCTTCTTGGTTGAGACCATACATAAAAATGACATTGCCACAAATGGACAAGATAATATTTCCACTTATTCATCAGAAGAGGAGTATCTTTTGATGCCAGAATCGATTTTCCTTGATATCTAACATACTGTATAAAAGGATCCTTGAAAAACCATAAGGTAGTCGGAAAATCATTAGCAAAGACTTCAGGATATTTTAGTTTTTCATAAAAACGTATTCGCTCAAAAAAGATTCCGGAAGAGGTTAATCGTAAATGATTAGATTGGTTACGGAGAAAAAGTAAACCGGATTCGTATTCACATACATAAGAATTATATAGGAACAAGAATAATCTTTGATTACTTTTTGCAAAAATGGAGTTTTTTGGAGTAATAAGAATAGTCCGATTATAATACTCGTGAAGAAAGAGCCGGAATAAATGCAAAGAAGAGGGATCTTTCACGGAGTAGCGAAGGGTTTGAACCAAGATTTCCAGATGAATGGGGTAGGGTATTAGTACATCTGATGCATAATTTAAATGTGGAAATTTGTCCTCACAAAAAGGAAATATTGAATGAATTGATCGTAAATTATAAGATTTTACAATTTCTGTCTCCTCTAAGGAAGATACTAATCGTAGGGAAAACGGAATTTCCACAATGACTGCAAATCCCTCCGATATCATTTGAGAATACAAATTTTTGTTGTACCCCAAAAATTTATTTTGATTAGAATCATTAACGGAAATAATAAAATGATTCTGTTGATACATTCGACTAATTAAACGTTTTATACTTAGTAAACTAGATTTCTTGTCATAACCTACGTTATCCAACAAAACGGATCTATTTAAACCACGATCATGAGCAAGTGCATAAATATACTCCCGAAAGATAAGTGGGTGTAGGAAGTCATGTTGCTGAGATCTGTATAATTCTAAATATCCTTGAAATTCTTCCATTAAAAATTCAATTTGAATCAGAAAAGAAATAGGCGATTTATTGGGTTATCAAATGATACATAGTACGATACAGTCAAAACAAGGTATTTATAGTAATAAAAAACTAGATACCTTGGAAACAGGTCAACCTTAGCAACGGACTCTCTAACCCCCCCCCCTTTCCATATAAAGGATTTATTTCAGTTATAGGATAACAAGATAGTTAGAAGTCCTTTATTTTATCAACCCAATCGCTCTTTTGATTTTGAAAAAAAAAAATATCTTTATCAATATACTGCCTTCTTCTACACATTTATCTCTACCCCATAAAAGGGAATAGCGGATAGTTAGGACTCATAAGAAATTTCTAATCCACTGGTCGGAAAAGCTTTTCCCGCATTAAGCACTAATATATTTTTAACGTCTAATTAGATGGGGTAATCATTCAAAAATTAAGAACAGAAGCTCGTTACTTTTTATTTCCCTAGAATTGGAGCCTCTAGTAAGGCTCTACCCATTTATTCACTCGACCCCCCCCCAAAAAAAAAAATGCTTTTTTGTTTTTAATTGAATTAAGCAATTGAAATAATATTTTGGACCTATTCAGTAAGAATGAAATATTCTCAGAATTATCCATTGCTACGACATGCTGCTTTTTCCATTCATTCCTTTCAGGATCAGTCGTGGTCTTACAAACTCTACCAATGGTATGGACGAATCTGTTGCTTCATACAAATGTGTAAAAGATGCTAGCCGCACTTAAAAGCCGAGTACTCTACCGTTGAGTTAGCAACCCAAATAAACAAATTAGAATGGGTAGATACAATCAGAATCCCAATAAATAACGAAATTGAATGGCACAACACAATCAAATAAAAAAATAAAAACGAGAACCCACTATGAAGATAATAAAAATGAACAAATCCGACGAAAATACAAAAAATTTTCAAATAAAATAGAAACTAAGGATAAAGTCAAAAATTTTCAAATATGTATAGACCGCCCCTCGCCTCTTTTATCTCTTATATTATCCATTAATTACTATTAATTAGTATATATCAAGTTTGATTGATTAAAAGCTTAATCAAAAAAGACTTCTTGTATGACAGAAAATATAAGAACCTATTATTTAAATGAAATAAAATCTATGGAACAGGGATAAATAGACCCATTTATCCACGATCGGATTATATTTATTTGCTACACTGTTGTCAATATGAATATTGAGAAAAACATAAGCATCAAAAAGAGAAAACAAATTCTAAATTGAACTAACAATTGTGATTTCAATCAATTAAAATTAATCCAATTATTTAATTTGAAATATAAAAAAACGAAGGACTTGTGTTGGATTAGCACTATATAATATAGGTGTAAGACTAAAATAATATAGGTGTAAGACTAAATTAAGGAAGAAGTAGAAAAAAAATGAGGCTTATTCAATAACTAAAATAAGCAGGTTTAGTCTTTTGTTTTTTTTTTTGTTCATAGAGTTCCAACGAAAATAATTCCATCGGGGGTAATGTTAAATTTTTATGTCTATAGACCGCATTACTTCAATACGTCATTTCTTATTTATTCACTTAATCTTTTTTTATTACTAATTAATTGACTTTTGTTTGTTGATTAAGGCGAAGTTCCGTAAAAACACCCGCCTTTTTTGAAATATCATGAACAGTTCCTGTAGGTTGAGCGCCTTTTTCAAGGAAGTATAGAATCGCGGGAATGTTTAAATAGATTTGATTCTTTATCGGATCATAAAAACCCACTTTCCGAAGATCTCTTCCCTCTCGTCGGGATCGAACATCAATTGCAACGATTCGATAAATGGCTCATTGGGATAGATGAAAACAATACCCCCCCAAGAAACGTATAAGAAGTTTTCCCCTCGTACGGCTCGAGAAAATTAAGAATTATGTCTATATTCTATATATAGAATTACAATATCAAAAATCAAAATCAAATATATTCATAAAATCATCAAATTAATTATTTGAGTACTTTTTTCTTATTCTTACCCAACAAAAAGAAAATTCGTCATATTTGCACCCTCATAACTCAAGTTGGATAACTCTGAAATAACTCAAAAGAAAAACCTTTTTGACATTTCATCTATTGAGCGGTCTCTAACCCGTTAATTGTCTGTCTTCTTTAGAATCCGTTTTGATTCTTCATTCTGATCTAGTTGTTAAGACAATTGAAAACGGTATTTCCTTGTTCCAGGATCTTTGTCTTGAATCATTGGGTTTAGACATTACTTCGGTGATCTTTAAATCCTTTCAAAACGGCAGCAACATACCGTTTTTTGTGATTTCTTTTTATCAAAGAATCATACGAATGTTTGATTCTTGCGTAATACACTTTCCTTTTGATTTGATCGAAAGAGTTGTTTTTACCAATTTCAACAAACCTTCCTTTTGAATTGGAAATTTTCTCGAATAGGACCCTTTAAGTTTATGGATCGAAAATACACTTACGAAGTTGTTCCAATTTATTGATTGATACTAACCCTAGATTCTTGCCCCCGAAAAATAAATAAATACCTTCTACTCGAGCTCCATCCTATAGTATAATTATATCCACCCCCCCCCAAAAAAAAAAGAGAGTTACAGCGGAACAGAACAAATGATGTCGAGCCAAGAGCACTTTCATTCCTATATAATATATATAAAATATAATATATATAAAATGGTGGATGTAAGACTCCACAGTCGATCATGTCCTTCAAGTCGCACGTTGCTTTCTACCACATCGTTTTAAACGAAGTTTTACCATAACATTCCTTCATTTTTGAACCCGTATGTAATTGATTCCATTATGGAACCATGAATAATCATTGGTTCGGTTGGTACATAGTAATCTATCCCCTTTTCTTCTATAATGAAAAAAGGAGAGTCTCAGCAAGAATAAATCAATTTTATCCCGTTTTTTTAGATTAATAGGGATTAATAGAATTAAATATTGGAAATTCTATAAAAAGAATTTTTTTTCTATACTTTATATCATTTTAAATTTTAGAATATTTTTTTTATTGTAAAAATAAAATCCGTTAACTAAATTATAACTAATACGAAGAATTGAATCTGTATCTTCAAGTAAGATAATAGTGATAGGATAAATTCAACAATTTCAGACTTCGTCAAGTATCAAGAACTCATAAGAGTTGGTTACAAAGATTTAATTGATTGAAAAATATCCTATCCGATAGGATTGATTATTTTTTTTGCATAACATAAAGTTGTACAGCAGGGATCTTTCTTTCGTTTTTTATCATCAGTAAGAGAGAGAAATTTAGATTGGAGTAAAGTAAACCATCTGTGATTAAAAAAAGATAGATAAAAAAACACTGACGTAAGGGAAAATGGAAATTTTATGTTGTTATTTTTTCATATTTATTTTTTTTTTTTCATATTTATACTATAAAATCGTTATTCTTTAACGAATCACAAATGAATTCAATTTCCTATTTCATAGGCGTGTTATTTGAACTCAATTAAATTTGTGAAAAAGATATGATTCCGCGGATTATAAAAAAAAAAAATAATAATAATCACATTCTATACCAATATTCTACTTTGTAATACTTATTTTGTAATACTAATACAAAAAACTGTTCGAAAAGACAATCTATTTTCGTTTTCGATTTATTATAATATATATATTTTATTATGATATATATTTTAATATATATTAAACAAAATATATATAAATATATTAATATTATTTCTATTAATCCCATTCTCTAATAATATACAGACGGGTATGCTCTGGGACGGAAGGATTCGAACCTCCGAATAGCGGGACCAAAACCCGTTGCCTTACCACTTGGCCACGCCCCATTTATTTCTATTCCACACTAATAAACACTAATATTGGTACGGGTTATTCGTCAACTCCAGTCTAAATATCTATTATTTAGAAAATGGATTACTAGAATTTTTATACCTGTATACTATACATGTAGACATCAAATAAAACGGAATTTATTGATCATTACATAGAATTCAATTAAGATATTGTACGAAAGTATGATTTATTCTATTCTCTTTTTATTTGAGATATAGAAGGATTTTTGATTGGTTAAGTTCAAATCAAAGAAAGTTTTTTTGTCTATCTTATTTTATTTTTAGTCATTTTTTTTCTTCTATACAACAATACCATATTTATAATAAAAAACTCAATCAAAATAAATACAATTATCCCCCAAAAAACAAAATGTTTATTATGCTTAATATTTTTAGTTTGATCTGTATCTACCTTAATTCTGCTCTTTATTCCAGTAGTTTTTTCGTCGCAAAATTGCCCGAAGCCTACGCTTTTTTGAATCCAATTGTAGATGTTATGCCAGTAATACCTCTGTTCTTTTTTCTCTTAGCCTTTGTTTGGCAAGCTGCTGTAAGTTTTCGATGATATTTTTACTAAAGTCCCAGACAAATTCATGATTTATTCAAAAAAATTCATAGAATTGAGAAAATCAGATAAGTCCTACACTCTCAATTCAAATACTGAAATTATTGTACAACCACGACAAATCTGGATCACCCCACTTTATTTCTTGGTGTCAAAAGAAAAAAAGTAGGGTGTGTGGTATAAAAGTGGAGAATCTATTCTCTTTTTTCCTAAAAAAATCTTGGAGATTATGTAATGCTTACTCTCAAACTATTTGTTTACACGGTAGTGATATTCTTTGTATCTCTCTTTATCTTCGGATTCCTGTCTAATGATCCAGGACGTAATCCTGGACGTGAAGAATAAAAAAAAAAGGTTTTCTTTACTTGATTTTTAACTGTTATTTAGTAAGATTTTATCTATGCTACTTCTTTAAACTTTAAACTATTAATTTTTAACTATAATAAAAAAAAAAAAAAGAGCTCGCGAGAAATTCGAAATAAAATCCCAAGTCATCAACGAAAACGGAAAGAGAGGGATTCGAACCCTCGGTACAAAAAACTCGTACAACGGATTAGCAATCCGACGCTTTAGTCCACTCAGCCATCTCTCCTCCCAATTGAAAAGGATAATACTATGTTACATTATAAAAAATAAGGCTTGAAAACGCCCGTCATAGTATATATTCTTATTTTTTTCGTAATTTTTGGCTTTTTAGTTCCACGGCCCGGCCTGGTCAGTACTTAGCCGGGCCCGCCCTTTTGTTCCAACAAATCATAAATAAAAAATTTGCTTGTTATTGGGATAAAAAAAGAACTTTTTGAATTTCTATGATATATAATCAAATGATATCGAATCAAAGTCCCATTTCTTTCTTGGTTAGTCTTTTTATTCCGGTTAAATTAAATAAGAAAAAGGGAACTCTTGTTTCTTGACACAATCTATTTTTGTGTTATGGCTTAAGTTTGGGACAAAAACCTCGTGCAAAAAAGCACTTGGTATTTAGTTATTAAAATTAAATGAATCCTCTTTTCCTAATCTCATTAGGTCCTCTGATACAAAAGGTAAACGCTCTGGTTTTCATGATTCTTTTATGATCTTTTGTTTTAGCTTTGATTAGGGTCGACAAAAGGTCCATTTCTATACAATAATCTGATTGTAGCGGGTATAGTTTAGTGGTAAAAGTGTGATTCGTTCTATAACCCCTTATATAGTTAAAGGGTCTTTCGGTTTGATTAATATTCATTCCGAACAAAAACTTTAGTTCTTAAAAGGATTGAATCCTTTACCTCTCAATGAAAAATTCGAGGAAGAATATACATTCTCGTGATTTGTTTCCAACAATCAATTTGAAATTGAAAAATTGGATTATGAGATTACGAAACATAATTTTTTTTATTGGATCAATACTTCCAATTGAATGAGTATGAGTAAAGGACCCATGGATAAAGATAGAAAGTTTATTTCTAATCGTAACTAAATCTTCCATTTTTCATTTCTATAGGGAGAATTGAAGCGAAACAGCTATTAAATAATGTCTTTGGTTTACTAAAGACATCGAGAAATTTTTTTAGCTCGGTGGAAACAAAATGCTTTTCCTAAGGATTCTTTAAAATAGAAGTAGAGAACGAAGTAACTAGAAAGATTGTTAGAATATAACCCCCCTCTTTTTCTATAGGGATCGTCTAGAAAGCAGGTTGTTCTGAATAGATTCAGACATAAAAGCTGACATAGACGTTATGGGTCGGATTTTCTTTAGTTCGTTCATGTTTGAATCTGGGAATTTCTCGATCTTCCATAAAGGAGCTGAATGAAAACAAAGTTTCACGTTCAGTTTTGAATTAGAGACGTTCAAAATGATGAATCAACGTCGACTATAACCCCTAGCCTTCCAAGCTAACGATGCGGGTTCGATTCCCGCTACCCGCTTTTACTTTATCATTATAATCTTTAATATTCTAAAAAAGAAATCTTTTTATGAAATTTTTTTTTTTTTTTTTTAATAAAAAATTGGAATGAATCGAATTAATGTGATGCATCATTGACTTGAATACTCAATTCTTGGAATTCTTTCAAC